ATGGGTCAGGTCCACTTACTTTTTTTTTAGTTACCATTTTTATGGTAGGTTTGGTAGGAACAATAGGGAAGTAGGAATATTTTGGTTTGTGATTAAAAAATAGGGGTTGGATATCTAGAATATTTATGTTATGTCTCCTGGAATATTTAAATAAAAAATAATAAGATATAAAGAGGACTATTATGTCACTACAGGGTAGAACACCCCACCCACTAAGTTCAATTAGTCAGTATAATAATGATTAAATGTTCAACTTTTTAATTAGAACTCATTATATTATAAATATTACAATGGTGTTTGCCTTTTTTTACTATCAAAAATATCTGTATTCTCCGATGAAAAACGAAGACAAAGACTCGAGTTTCATGAAAAAAGCCCTTTATCGGATTTGAACCGATGACTTACGCCTTACCATGGCGTTACTCTACCACTGAGTTAAAAGGGCCTGTTCAATTCATGACTTAGCCATTTTCCATTATGAGTCTACTGCATATATACATATATGTAGTAGACTCATAATGGAAATAATGGAAAAATAAATTCTATTTACCTAGAAAAATGGAAGAAAAAAAAAAAAACGTTCAATTTAAATCCTATAGAATCAGAATATAAAAAGACTATTCAAATCTAGCCATACCATTAGATTATATTGACAATTCCAAAAAACTATTCATACTATCATTATAGTATGATGACGGTCGGGCGGATATGCCCCCATCGTCTAGTGGTTCAGGACATCTCTCTTTCAAGGAGGCAGCGGGGATTCGACTTCCCCTGGGGGTAGGGTACTACGAAAGGAAGTTGATCATGGATTATCAATAAGCATAGAAAGAATTCTTCCTGGGTCGATGCCCGAGCGGTTAATGGGGACGGACTGTAAATTCGTTGACGACTGTCTACGCTGGTTCAAATCCAGCTCGGCCCAAGAATTCACCGCCCCATGAGTAGGATATAATTAATTTATCCTACAGAAAAGAAAGGGTAATGCCTGCTTCGTAGAGAAATAAAGAAAAATTTTTCTCTATCTATTTTTTTTTCTCATCTCATTGAAAGATTGATTATTTATATTTAACAATAAAATAAAAAATCACTAGTTACTAATAATCCGTAGTTACTAATAATCCGTCTCACTCTCACTAAAGCCCGTGTTTATGATATCAATATAGCATTCGCATATCTGTTATGTTTCAACATGACGAGTAGAATATTCTTATGAAACCCTAAGTATATGTATGCTATACACCTCGCCGGGATTGTAGTTCAATTGGTCAGAGCACCGCCCTGTCAAGGCGGAAGCTGCGGGTTCGAGCCAACTAGGATCTAATGAATTGAGAAATTCATTTCTCAATTTTTGCGAAAGGGAAGACGAGGAGCAAAATAGAATTAAACAAATTCCCGTCGTGGAGATTATTTCTTTTGTTTCGCATGTCTCATCAGATAAATATGGGAAGTTCCTTTTCTTCCCCCAGTACTAATTGATAAGGAAAAACATATGTAGATTTAGTACAATTGGTACTATTGTTATATTCAGTATTTAAAGTTTAAGAGATACACTCTTTTTTTTTCAATCATTCTGCTCTTGATCAATGAAATGGAATAGAGTGCCCATATTTTTGGGGGGGTACAGACACAAAATATTTATTATATGATACACAATGAACTTAATCTTAATAGAATTTAATTCTACGGCGAAGTACTTTTCAGGTTAAAGCACATCTTTATTTTTTTTTTAGCCTCAATTATGACTACTGATTTGAAACAATTTATTTCATTTTCATTCCAATTTAATTTTTGATGTATACGTTCCAACTCCAATCCAACAAAGAGTATACTAATAATATAAAATAAAAGACCAACAAAACCAAGCAAGGCTCCTTTCTTTTCTTATTCTTAGTAAAGGTAAAGCTTGAATAGTCGATTTTTTAGACTTAACCTTACCTTTTTTACATCTCACTTATACTGTTTGGCTCTCTGTATGCCCTAGAGAATACCGGTTATATAATACCTTATAATTCTATATACAAAATTCTATGTATATGTATTAAGTAGAAGAATTATATAAGGAAGATAAGAATAGAAAAGAACAAGTGGAAAAAGGATGAAAACCTAATGATAGGTATTTCTGATCTAATCAAAAATGGAAAGATCTCCCTATGTTATACTATTCAATTCTCAACGAGAAATTTATTTGATAGATCAGAAATTTTTATTCATAATATTGTCTGATTCAGTATCATCAAGATACAATTCATCCCATTGAATTTACAGGAATCAAATTTATCATCTCTATGGGATTAGATCCCGAGTTAAGTTAAGTTATTGCGAAAAAAAAAAGATTAGATTATGGAAGTCAATATTCTCGCACTTATTGCTACTGCACTGTTCATTCTAATTCCTACTGCTTTTTTACTTATCATCTATGTAAAAACAGTTAGCCAAAATGATTAATTTGAATGAAACTTGAATTATCAGTTCTTAGCAGTTCAATTCAATGATTCAAGAAATGAAAGAAAAGAATTAAAACTCTAAGTCTTAAATGAAATGGTTGCGCTGAGCTGGAATCAGAACAGAAGTAGCTTATTAAGTATCTAAGCTAGTGTGGTAGAAAGAACTATAATATATAGTTCTTTCTACCACACTAGCTAGTATTGTATACTAATATTAATATAGGCTTCATATAGATAAAATTACAATATGCATATAGATGTAGATAAAATAGATAAGATAAAACTTAAATTCTATTTCTTTTTTTTCATCTCAAGAAGTCATTGATTGAACAATTAATGGATGATCCGCGGAGTTATATGATAACTTCTTCGGATTTGGAAAAGGGGTTAGAGTAAACCTGGTCGCTTTTCAGGTTTAAACAAAGCATGAGATGAGTCAAAAAAGTATAATTAGAAGTTTAAAACAAATGTTAAATGTGTGATATGTAAAAAGCCTAACGGAAGAAAGATCTAATTTTATTATGTGTAGGACCTCTTTGGACAATCACTAATCGTTTCGCTTACAGTGGAAAGAAAATATATAGTGTCATAATAACAGAATGGCTTTTCTTTTAGAAAAAAAAAATATAGACTATTTAGTCAAAATTAGGTTGGAAAGAATCTCCTATTATGCGTAGATTTGAGTTTCAAAATACAATTATGATAATGATTTATTACTTTATTCCAGTACAATTTTGAATACTTTTTTAAGGTAAAGCTTCGCAAAAGGATCAATAAAGAATTGATACAGTTCGATTGAGCAATCGATTACTCCATTTAGTATTTGTAGTGCCCACAGCACTAGAGTCCACTCCTTCCCCATACTACAAGTGAAAGGGAAAATGTAAAGACGACCATTAAAGCAGCCCAAGCAAGACTTACTATATCCATGTGAATTATGTCCCATTTCTATGAAGGAATTATTCTATTATTATTTAATAATCATAGTGGAATCAATGGCACAGAGTCAAAATAGGATTCTGACTTAAGACTATTGATGAACCAAATCAATTCAATGAATACATTTGCAATAAGTTTCAACATTTTAAGATTTCCGGTAGAATCAGTCGGAAGTATTAAGTACAAGATGATACACGCGCCTTTTCTATAGACAACTATATATCAGATACCTCTATTTTCTATTTGATCTAAGCTTACTGTCTTTCTATGAAAGAATCAGTCGGTAGAACCCACTACCACTATTACTACATACATATATTCTTTTTTTTTTTCAATTTTTACCTTTACTCTATACTATAAGAGTCGACCTTCTTGTATGTCTGAGCACTCATAGCCTTTCGTGAGTTTAAATACAAAGTATCTTCGTGCCTTTCCACAAGCCCTAAATTTATTTGCCATCATTGTACTTAAAATTGAAAATTGTTTAAGAGATTTTGATATGCTAGTCTTTTGTATAATCTTTTCTTCTATTCTAGTAGTAAAAATGGGGTGTCTCTTAGGCATCTTTGTATATCGAGATTTCCGACCTTAGTTCTTAATTCTATTCTGGAATTGATTCTCACCATTTTTTTTGTATTGAAAAATCAATGGTGAGAATCAATCATTACCAATCATTAAATTAATAATTGAGGTTTTTGCTTCATCCCTATTACTGCCAATTTGGTTTGGGCTAAACTCAGATTTTAAGAAAAAAGGTTACAGTCTTTTCTAAAACCTATGCTATAGTTTATAAAAATCAAGTATTGACACGTCCACTTAGTTCTTTGCCTCCGCTTCTTGCGGAGCAATAATTCATCGAATTAGATCGGCAGAATAAGAAATCAAAAATCTTTTGTTGATCAGGCGACACCCGGATTTGAACTGGGGATAAAGGATTTGCAGTCCCCCGCCTTACCACTTGGCCATGCCGCCAAATTAGATCCAAAATAAAATGGATAAAAATATTATCCATATTCTATTTCTAATACTAACTCTTTTTTTTATCTTGAATCCCGTTATACTTATCCTTAAAAACAAATTCCTTTTTTTTTTATGGATCTGGTTTCTATTATTTTCTTCGATTTATTATATCTCAAAATATACATTATTTAATAATTTCCCTTCTCGTTTCTTTTCTATTGAGAGTCAAATTCTGACGACAGACTGAAAAATTCAGGGCAAATTGGAACCATTAACAATTTACTTTAAATTAGTCTTTAAATTGAAATTAGTGAATGGTTCTTCAATTTTTATCGGAGATAAAATTTGATTTCCTTGAATGGAAAAAGAAAATTTATTTATGACCGATTTATGACTAATCTCGTTTTTTTCAATAAAAAATACTTTTCAATTTCAATTATAACAACATATATGTGTATATGTAAACCCCAAAACACAAATTGTCCCTAGAGAGAATTCTCATGTTTCAATTTTTCATTGAATAATATAGATTGAAATATTGAATAGAAAATATGAATTTTGGTGGAGTGTGATCCATGTTAATGTTGCCCCAGAAATTGCAAGAAAGAATGTGATATATGGATAGATAGCCGTATCAACATGTACTTAATAAATACAATACTATTTTTAGTATATTTATATTAAGTTACGCAATTCTAGTATTCTATTCCTACCAAAAACAATTTTTTTTTAAACATGAAATTTCATTTTTTGTGTTAAAAAAGGGGAAACTCTATACTACTTCTGATTATTCTGTCTTTATCTCATTTATATAGATATATAGAGGGGATTCAATCTCAATCATTCGGTATCCCGTCGGATCATAATATCATATTAATACGTTAGGTAGAAGTTGGATCAATTTTGAACAAGGCTCCATAAGTGTAAGTAACAGAATTTTTTTCCAGAAATATTTTCTCAATTTATTTATACTCAATTTATTTATACCCGTCGAAAATTGAAACTTGCGCCCAAAATGTTATTTATTCCGGCGTCCCATCTCCGTTCATACGTTTGAAATAGATATATGGAGTTAACTAAAATTTTATGTGATTCAGTAAACAGAATATACATTCTATTATTGCTAGGTCGATCCATATGGTTCGATGAATAATGAATCAATAATAGAATTTTTTCAATAAAAATAAACTTAAGATTAAGATGCTTCGGAATGGAAATGAGGGAATGTCCACAATACCTGGATTTAGTCAGATACAATTTGAGGGATTTTGTAGGTTCATTAATCAGGGTTTGACGGAAGAATTTCATAAGTTTCCAAAAATTGAAGATAGAGATCAAGAAATGGAATTTCAATTATTTGTGGAAAGGTATCAATTGGTGGAGCCCCTGATAAAGGAAAGAGATGCTGTGTATGAATCACTCACATATTCTTCTGAATTATATGTCCCTGCGGGAGTAATTTGGAAAACCGGTAGGAATATGCAACAACAAACTGTTTTTATTGGAAACATTCCTCTAATGAATTCCCTGGGAACCTCTATAGTAAATGGAATATACAGAATTGTGATCAATCAAATATTGCAAAGTCCCGGTATTTACTATCGTTCAGAATTGGATCATAACGGAAATTCTGTCTATACCAGCACTATAATATCAGATTGGGGAGGAAGATCGGAATTAGAAATTGATAGAAGAACAAGGATATGGGCACGTGTAAGTAGGAAACAAAAAATATCTATTCTAGTTTTATCATCAGCTATGGGTTCAAATCTAAGAGAAATTCTAGATAATGTTTGTTACCCTGAAATTTTCTTGTCTTTCTCGAATGATAAGGAGAAAAAAAAGATTGGATCAAAAGAAAATGCCATTTTGGAGTTTTATCAACAATTTGCTTGTGTCGGTGGGGATCCGGTATTTTCTGAGTCCTTATGTAAGGAATTACAAAAGAAATTTTTTCAACAAAAATGTGAATTAGGAAGGATTGGTCGACGAAATATGAATCGGAGACTAAATCTTGATATCCCTCAGAACAATACATTTTTGTTACCACGAGATCTATTGGCTGCTGCCGATCATTTGATCGGAATTAAATTTGGAATGGGTACATTTGACGATATGAATCACTTAAAAAATAAACGTATTCGTTCTGTAGCAGATCTGTTACAAGATCAATTCGGATTGGCTCTTGTTCGTTTAGAAAATTCGATTCGAGGAACTATATGTGGAGCAATCCGACATAAATTGATACCGACTCCTCAAAATTTGGTAACTTCAACTTCATTAACAACCACTTATGAATCCTTTTTTGGTCTACACCCTTTATCTCAAGTTTTGGATCGAACTAATCCATTGACACAAATTGTTCATGGGCGAAAATTGAGTTATTTGGGTCCTGGGGGATTGACGGGACGAACTGCTAGCTTTCGGATACGAGATATCCACCCGAGCCACTATGGGCGTATTTGCCCAATTGACACGTCTGAAGGAATCAATGTTGGACTTATTGGATCTTTAGCTATTCATGTGAGGATTGGTCCTTGGGGATCTATAGAGAGTCCGCTTTATGAAATATCTGAGAGATCAAAAGAGGCACAGATAATTTATTTATCACCAAATAGAGATGAATATTATATGGTAGCCGCAGGAAATTCTTTGGCCTTGAATCGGGGTGTTCAAGAAGAACAAGTTGTTCCGGCTCGATACCGTCAAGAATTTTTGACTATTGCATGGGAACAGATTCGTTTTAGAAGTATTTTTCCTTTCCAATATTTTTCTATTGGAGCTTCCCTCATTCCGTTTATCGAGCATAATGATGCGAATCGGGCTTTAATGAGTTCTAATATGCAGCGCCAAGCAGTTCCTCTTTCTCGATCCGAGAAGTGCATTGTTGGAACTGGGCTGGAACGCCAAACAGCTCTAGATTCGGGGGTGTCTGTTATAGCTGAACGCGAAGGAAAGATCATTTATACTGATACTCACAAGATCATTTTATCAAGTAATGGGGACACTATAAGCATTCCATTAGTTATGTATCAACGTTCCAACAAAAATACTTGTATGCATCAAAAACCTCAGGTTCAGCAGGGTAAATGCATTAAAAAGGGGCAAATTTTAGCGGATGGGGCGGCTACAGTTGGTGGGGAACTCGCTTTAGGAAAAAACGTATTAGTAGCTTATATGCCGTGGGAAGGTTACAATTTTGAAGACGCAGTACTAATTAGCGAACGGCTGGTATGTGAAGATATTTATACTTCTTTTCACATACGGAAATATGAAATTCAGACTCATGTGACAAGTCAAGGTCCCGAAAGAATTACTAAAGAAATACCCCATTTAGAGGCTCATTTACTCCGAAATTTAGGCAGAAATGGAATTGTAATGCTGGGATCTTGGATAGAAACCGGCGATATTTTAATAGGTAAATTAACACCTCAGACAGCGAACGAATCCTCGTATGCCCCCGAGGATAGATTATTACGAGCCATACTTGGCATTCAGGTATCCACTTCAAAAGAAACTTCTCTAAAACTACCTATAGGCGGAAGAGGTCGAGTTATTGATGTGAGATGGATCCAGAAAAAGACGGGTTCCAGCTATAATCCAGAAAAGATTCGTGTATATATTTTACAGAAACGTGAAATCAAAGTGGGTGATAAAGTAGCTGGAAGACATGGGAATAAAGGTATCATTTCTAAAATTTTGTATAGACAAGATATGCCCTACTTGCAAGATGGAACACCTGTTGATATGGTCTTCAATCCATTAGGAGTACCCTCACGAATGAATGTAGGACAGATATTTGAATGTTCGCTCGGGTTAGCAGGGGATCTACTAAAGAGACATTATAGAATAGCACCTTTTGATGAGAGATATGAGCAAGAGGCTTCGAGAAAATTAGTGTTTTCCGAATTATATGAAGCCAGTAAGCAAACAAAAAACCCATGGGTATTTGAACCCGAGTTTCCGGGAAAAAGCAGAATATTTGATGGAAGAACAGGAGATCCTTTTGAACAACCTGTTCTAATAGGCAAGTCCTATATCCTAAAATTAATTCATCAAGTTGATGATAAAATCCATGGACGTTCGAGTGGGCATTACGCACTTGTTACACAACAACCCCTTAGAGGAAGGGCCAAGCAAGGGGGGCAACGAGTAGGGGAAATGGAAGTTTGGGCTCTAGAGGGATTTGGTGTTGCTCATATTTTACAAGAGATGCTTACTTATAAATCTGATCATATTAGAGCTCGTCAAGAATTACTTGGTGCTACGATCATTGGAGGAACAGTACCTAATCCTGAGGATGCCCCAGAATCTTTTCGATTGCTCGTTCGAGAACTACGATCTTTGGCTCTGGAACTGAACCATTTCCTTGTATCTGAGAAGAATTTTCAGATTAATCGGAAGGAAGTTTGATCCGAATGAATCATAATTTCTATTCTATGATCGACCGGTATAAACATCAACAACTTCGAATTGGATTAGTGTCTCCTCAACAAATAAGGGCTTGGGCCAACAAAATCCTACCAAATGGGGAGATAGTTGGAGAGGTGACAAAGCCCTATACTTTTCATTATAAAACCAATAAACCGGAAAAAGATGGATTGTTTTGTGAAAGAATCTCTGGACCCATAAAAAGTGGAATTTGTGCTTGTGGAAATTATCGAGTGATCGGAGCGGAAAAAGAGGACCCGAAATTTTGTGAAGAATGCGGGGTGGAATTTGTCGATTCTCGGATACGAAGATATCAAATGGGATACATCAAACTCGCATGTCCAGTAACTCATGTGTGGTATTTGAAACGCCTTCCTAGTTATATCGCGAATCTTTTAGATAAGCCCCTTAAGGAATTAGAAGGTCTAGTATACTGCGATGTGTGATTTGATCGAAATTCGCATTTTACAGATTTGCACTACTAAACTGTCATCCCATTCAATCTGATTGGGATGCCCCCGACTCTGACATGGTTCTTGGAAGGAGTAACATGAAGCTCAGAATTCTGGGTGTATTCAATATCCCCAAATGAAGGGGGAATTGGTCCATGGTCGATTCCGTAACAGCTAAATAGGAATTGCTAGTTATACCTCGTGAAAAAAAAAGATTTTTTAGTGGAATGCGCCATTCCATTTCTTTTAGAGAGAGGTTCTGTTAAAGCAAGTAAATATGACATGGTTACAGAAGTCTATTTATCGCATATATGCTTCAAGGGGCATAATGACATAGCCGTCGAGGTAAGTAGGGACCTAAAAGATTGAATGGAACGAAACGATATATAGACAAGTAAATCCCTTACGAGTCCCAAAGTATTCCTTTAATTTAAGGGGGGTTCATCATTTGAAGGGAAGTAGACTACTCAATAATTTCACATTTAAATTGTATTTTGTCGTAAATAATAAATTCAGAAAGTTCAAAAGTGAAAGTAAAAAAAAAAAAAAATGAATTAATAAAGGGTTGGTCCTTACTGGATGGGGAACTTGAGTAAAGAGTAGTTCTTTGTAGGGTTTTCTTTTTATCGAACAAAGTAAAAAAAAAAGCTCCCTTCTTTATTTGGTATAACTACTTGAGCCGGATAGAGGAAACCTTCACGTCCGATTTTTAAAGGGGGGATCCAATCTTATCGGAACCTATCTAAATTTTTCTTTTGCTAGGCCCATAGC